GCTTTTAAAGGAAAATAGTCTTCCCCTGGTCTTAGGCTCCAGTACCTCTTGGTGCAAGTCCAAGTAGAAGCTGCCCCAGTAGCTTAAACACAAAGCATTGGTCTTGTAAACCAAAGAATGAAGTATAAAACCTTCCTGAGGCTCAGGACAGAGAGAATTTAACTCCCACAGCTAACCCCCAAAGCTAGCATTCTATTTAAATTATATCCTGTTTAAATAGCTTACACAAAGCGTAGCACTGAAAATGCTAAGACGAACCCTAAAAAGTTCTTTAGACACAAAGGTTTGGTCCTAGCCTTGTAATCAACTGTTACTTAACTTATACATGCAAGTTTCCGCATCCCTGTGAGAACACCCTTAACTTTCTGATTGAAACAAGGAGCTGGTATCAGGCACAACCATTAGCCCAAAACACCTAGCCATGCCACATCCACAAGGAACTTCAGCAGTAATTAACATTGAGTATAAGCGCCAGCTTGACTCAGTTAAAGTAAAAAGAGCCGGCAAATATGGTGCCAGCCGCCGCGGTTACACCACGAGGCTCAAATTGATTATCTTCGGCGTAAAGCGTGATTAAAGTTACTTAATAATTATAGTTGTATTTTAACTAAGCTGTGACACGCTTGCTTCTGAGAAGCCCATAAACGAAAGTTACTATATCTTTATCAACTTGAATCCACGACAGCTGGGGCACAAACTGGGAATTAGATACCCCACTATGCCCAGCCGTAAACCTTTAATTACACCCGTATCGCCAGGGAACTACGAGCTAAGCTTAAAACCCAAAGGACTTGACGGTACCCCACATCCACCTAGAGGAGCCTGTCCTATAATCGATAACCCCCGCTTAACCTCACCATTTTTAGCAATATCAGCCTGTATACCTCCGTCGTCAGCTTACCCCGTGAGCGCTATCTAGTGAGCTCAATGTCTTTACATCAATACGTCAGGTCAAGGTGCAGTAAATGAAATGGGAAGAGATGGGCTACACTTTCTAACCTAGAACATACGAAAGACTATCTATGAAACCCTAGTCAGAAGGCGGATTTAGTAGTAAAAAGAGACTATAGAGCTCTTTTTAACTTGGCACTGGGGTGTGTACACACCGCCCGTCACCCTCTTCAAAGGCCAAACATAGTATTTAACTCAAACCAGCAACCCAGAAGAGGCAAGTCGTAACATGGTAAGCGTACCGGAAGGTGTGCTTGGAAACAAAATATAGCTTAAATAAAGCATCTCGCTTACACCGAGAAAATATCTGTTAGACTCAGATTATTTTGAGCTAATATTCTACGCCCCTCTTAATCTAATGAACCTTAAAAATTAAGCATAAAAATCAAAACATTTTCACATCTTAGTAAAGGCGATCGAAAAATTTTTAGGAGCCATATTAATAGTACCGCAAGGGAAAGATGAAATAAAAATGAAATAAATATTAAGCAGAAAAAAGTAGAGATTTAACCTCGTACCTTTTGCATCATGGTTTAACTAGTCAAATTAAGCAAAACGACTTACAGTTTAACCCCCCGAAACTAAGCGAGCTACCCCAGGGCAGCTTATTGAGCAAACCCGTCTCTGTCGCAAAAGAGTGGGAAGACCTTTGGGTAGAGGTGACAGACCTAACGAGCTTAGTGATAGCTGGTTACTCAAGAAAAGGATTTTAGTCCAACCTAAAGTCTTATCATTAACTATAAATAATAAAAATACTTTAGAGCAATTCAAATAAGGTACAGCCTATTTGAAACAGGATACAACCTTTAACGTCGGGTAATAATTTGTTATAATAATAAAGTAGGCTTAAAAGCAGCCACCTTTCAAATAGCGTCAAAGCTTCATTATACTTTTAATTAATTCCCCTAATAATCTAGAACCCTCCACCACTACTGAGTACTTCTATATTTCTATAGAATATTTTATGTTAAAACTAGTAACAAGAAGTAAAACTTCACTTAAATGCAAGTGTAAATCAGGAAGGATACACCACTGACTATTAACACCCGTGCAAACAAATTAATAACCCCACAAGAAAAACTTAATTTACCCTGTGTTAACCTAACACAAGAGCATTTCAAGTAAGATTAAAAGAAAAGGAAGGAACTCGGCAAATATTAACCTCGCCTGTTTACCAAAAACATCGCCTCTTGATTTAATATAAGAGGTCCAGCCTGCCCAGTGACTCTGTTCAACGGCCGCGGTATCCTAACCGTGCGAAGGTAGCGTAATCACTTGTTCTTTAAATGAGGACTAGTATGAATGGCACCACGAAGGTTACACTGTCTCCCTTTTCTAATCAGTGAAACTAATCTCCCCGTGAAGAAGCGGGGATAAACATATAAGACGAGAAGACCCTATGGAGCTTTAAACTTAATAACATTTCCTTAAAACACTCACTCTTCAGAGTACTCACATTTACTTCGGCTTTCTGATTATTAGTTTTAGGTTGGGGTGACCGCGGAGCAAAAAATAACCTCCACATTGAATGGGGAACTCCCCTGAGACACGAGCTACAACTCTACACACCAATAAATTGACATCAATTGACCCAATATATTGATCAACGAACCAAGTTACCCTAGGGATAACAGCGCAATCCGCTTCAAGAGCTCCTATCGACAGGCGGGTTTACGACCTCGATGTTGGATCAGGGTATCCCAGTGGTGCAGCCGCTACTAAAGGTTCGTTTGTTCAACGATTAAAACCCTACGTGATCTGAGTTCAGACCGGAGTAATCCAGGTCAGTTTCTATCTATAAGGGGCTTTTTCTAGTACGAAAGGACCGAAAAAACATGGCCCATGCATAATACAAGCCATACTAAATAATTTATGATTAAAACTCAATAAATACTTAACCCACCCCCTAACTCTAAACAAGAGTAGTTAATGTAGCAAAACCTGGTATTGCAAAAGACCTAAACCCTTTCCATAGAGGTTCAAATCCCCTCATTAACTTTGAATATTATCGAATTTATTTTACCCCTCTGTTATATTGTTCCTATCCTCCTTGCAGTTGCATTCCTCACCCTTATTGAACGAAAAGTACTAGGGTATATACAACATCGAAAAGGCCCTAATGTGGTAGGACCCACCGGACTACTTCAACCGATTGCTGACGGTGTTAAGTTATTTATTAAAGAACCCATTCGACCATCAAATTCATCTCAAACCCTGTTTCTTCTAGCCCCAACCTTAGCCTTAGCTTTAGCCATAATCATCTGAACCCCACTTCCCATGCCTACTCCACTCTGTGACATAAACCTAGGCGTCTTGTTCATTTTAGCTTTATCCAGCCTTATAGTATACTCAATTCTGGGATCAGGCTGAGCTTCAAACTCCAAATACGCCTTAATTGGCGCTTTACGAGCAGTTGCACAAACCATCTCTTATGAGGTCACATTAGCCTTAATCCTTCTCTGCACAATCTTATTATCCGGGAATTTCACCCTCCAAAACTTTAATATTACACAAGAAGCAACTTGATTAATTATCCCCATATGACCTCTCGCTATAATATGATATGTCTCAACCCTCGCCGAAACTAACCGAGCACCATTTGACCTAACTGAGGGGGAATCTGAACTAGTATCAGGCTTTAACGTCGAATATGCAGGAGGCCCATTCGCACTATTTTTTTTAGCAGAATATGCCAACATTCTCATAATAAACACAATTTCTACCATTATCTTCTTAGGATCTTCCACCACTCTATCTTTGCCAACTACTACAATATCTTTAATAACAAAAGCTGCCCTTTTATCTATAGGTTTTCTTTGAGTACGGGCCTCATACCCACGTTTCCGATATGATCAGCTCATACACCTAGTTTGAAAAAGTTTTCTTCCCCTTACCCTAGCCCTAACAATTTGACACATTGCATTTCCCATCTCTCTCTTAATCACCCCCCCCACAGCATGGAAGCGTGCCCGAAAGATAAGGACCTCCTTGATAGGGAGGATAATAGGGGTTCAAACCCCCTCACTTCCTTAGAGAGATAGGAATCGAACCTATAACTTGGAGATCAAAACTCCACGTAATTCCATTTTACAACCCCCTAGTAAAGTCAGCTAAATAAGCTTTTGGGCCCATACCCCAAACATGTTGGTTAAACCCCCTCCTTTACTAATTAACCCCTTTGCCCTCTACATTATCTTTTCTAGCCTAGCACTGGGCACCATTACTACGCTTTCAAGCTACCACTGAATCTTAGCCTGAATCGGCCTCGAAATTAATACTTTAGCAATTATCCCACTTATAACCAAAACACCTCACCCACGAGCGATTGAAGCCGCAACCAAATATTTTTTAACACAAGCAGCAGCATCAGCTTTGATCTTATTTGCTAGCACAATCAACGCCTGACTAACTGGCGAGTGGGCTATTAACTCCTGCACTAGCCACCCAACTTCAATTTTACCAGCAATTGCCCTATCTATAAAACTCGGCATCGCCCCATTTCATTTTTGACTCCCAGAAGTCCTTCAAGGTCTAACACTAAAAACAGGACTAATCTTATCTACATGACAAAAAATTGCTCCAATAACTCTTTTAATTCAACTATCTCAATCTGTTGATTTAAACCTTATATTGATTCTGGGCCTTCTTTCAACAATAATTGGAGGCTGAGGCGGTATTAATCAAACTCAAATTCGTAAAGTACTAGCATTCTCTTCTATCGCACACCTCGGATGAATAGTAGCAATCTTAAAAATTTCCCCCCAGCTCACCCTAATAAACTTCGTTATTTACATCCTAATAACATTAACCTTATTTATAACGTTTATCTTCTTGAACACAAAAAATATTTATGAACTATCAACAGCATGATCTAAATCCCCCACTTTATCGGCCCTCTCCCTCCTTTCCCTCTTATCTCTCAGTGGCCTGCCACCATTAACCGGCTTTATTCCAAAATGACTCATTGCCCAAGAAATAATTAAACAAAATTTAACAATATTTGCCCTAATTATTCTCCTGTCCACCCTCCTCAGCCTATTCTTTTACCTCCGATTAACTTACACCATATCCCTGACCCTAGCCCCAAATTCATCCAACTCTATATATCAATGATCTTTCACTAAAAACAATTTATTATCACCATCTATTTCCCTATCCCTTCTCCTCCTACCCGTAACCCCAACCATTATAGCCCTCATTAGACACCAAGAAACTTAGGCTAATTTAGACCAAGAGCCTTCAAAGCCCTTAGTAGAAGTTAAACTCTTCTAGTTTCTGTAAGACTTATAGGACATTAACCTATATCTTCTGAATGCAAATCAGATACTTTAATTAAGATAAAGCCTCCTAGAATGACGGGCCTTGATCCCACAACATTTTAGTTAACAGCTAAACGCTCTATCCAGCGAGCTTCATTCTACTTCTCCCGGTTTTAAAAACGGGAGAAGCCCCGGCAGGATCTACTCTGCTTCTTGGGATTTGCAATCCCACGTGTGACACCCCAGGGCCTGGCAAAAATAGGAATTTAACCTATGTGATTGGGGCTACAACCCACCGCCTAACATTCGGCCATCTTACCTGTGATAATTACCCGTTGATTATTTTCCACCAACCACAAAGATATCGGTACCCTATACTTGGTATTCGGGGCCTGGGCTGGCATAGTAGGCACAGCCCTCAGCCTCCTGATTCGAGCAGAATTAAGCCAACCTGGCTCCCTTCTAGATGACGATCAAATCTATAATGTCATCGTCACTGCTCACGCCTTCGTCATAATTTTCTTTATAGTTATACCAATCCTGATCGGGGGATTTGGAAACTGATTAGTCCCCTTAATAATTGGCGCACCTGATATAGCCTTCCCACGAATAAACAATATAAGTTTCTGACTTCTTCCACCATCTTTCCTTCTTCTCTTAGCCTCAGCAGGTGTCGAAGCAGGGGCAGGAACCGGATGAACCGTCTATCCACCCCTTGCCGGAAATCTAGCCCATGCCGGCCCATCCGTAGACTTAACCATTTTTTCATTACATCTGGCAGGTGTCTCTTCAATTTTAGGGGCCATTAATTTTATTACCACAATTCTTAACATAAAACCCCCATCAATAACACAATACCAAACCCCACTATTTGTTTGATCTGTTCTAATCACTGCTGTACTTCTACTTCTTTCTCTCCCCGTGCTAGCAGCAGGTATTACTATGCTACTCACTGACCGAAACCTCAACACCACATTTTTTGACCCGGCAGGAGGGGGAGACCCCGTACTGTACCAACACTTATTCTGATTTTTCGGACACCCCGAGGTATATATCTTAATTCTTCCTGGGTTTGGAATCATTTCCCATGTTGTTACCTTCTACTCAAGCAAAAAAGAACCATTCGGCTACATAGGAATAGTGTGAGCAATAATATCTATCGGGCTGTTAGGATTTATTGTTTGAGCCCACCATATATTCACAACTGACTTAAATGTAGACACTCGAGCCTACTTCACCTCTGCTACTATAATCATTGCCATCCCAACTGGCGTAAAAGTTTTTAGCTGACTGGCAACCATACATGGGGGTATCATTAAATGAGACGCTGCCATACTTTGAGCCTTAGGCTTCATCTTTCTATTCACTGTGGGCGGGCTCACAGGCATCGTGTTAGCCAATTCATCACTGGATATTGTCCTACACGATACTTATTACGTAGTAGCCCACTTCCATTATGTTCTATCCATGGGAGCTGTATTTGCAATTATAGCCGGATTTGTTCATTGATTCCCCCTTTTTACCGGATTCACTTTACATAAAACCTGGGCCAAAATCCAATTTGGGGTAATATTCACCGGAGTAAATCTAACGTTTTTCCCTCAACATTTCCTGGGTCTAGCTGGTATACCACGACGATATTCTGACTATCCTGATGCTTACACACTTTGAAACACAGTCTCATCAATCGGCTCACTCATCTCCTTAGTCGCTGTAGTAATCATAATATTTATCATCTGAGAAGCTTTTTCTTCTAAGCGCATTCTATCTTCTACAGAAATAACCTCTACAAACGTAGAGTGACTCCATGGCTATCCTCCTCACTATCATACGTACGAGGAATCCACATTCTCTCAAAATAATAGGTCGAGAAAGGAGGGAATTGAACCCCCATTCACCGGTTTCAAGCCAGGCACATAACCACTCTGTCACTTTCTTCGAGGAGTTAGTTAAACTATAACATCACCTTGTCAAGATGAAGTAATGGGTTAAAACCCCATACACCTCTAATGGCCCACCCACTTCAGTTAGGTTTCCAAGATGCAGCTTCCCCTATTATGGAGGAGCTTCTTCATTTCCACGACCACGCACTAATAGCAGTCTTTTTAATTAGTGCCCTAGTCCTTTATATTATTACTACACTAATGAGCACTAATTTGTCTAACACTAATACTATTGATGCACAAGAAATTGAAATAGTATGAACTATTATACCAGCCATTATTCTCATTGTCATCGCTTTACCATCTTTGCGAATTCTTTATCTTATAGACGAAATGAGCAACCCAGATATTACCATTAAGGCAATTGGCCATCAATGGTATTGAAGCTATGAGTACTCCGACTTTGCTAATCTTAATTTTGACTCTTACATAATCCCAACTCAAGACTTATCACTAGGTCAGTTCCGCCTCCTAGAAGTTGATAACCGAATAATTACCCCGGTAGGAATAGCAACCCGAACCCTTATTACAGCAGATGATGTCCTTCATTCATGAGCAGTGCCATCTTTAGGGGTAAAAACTGATGCCATCCCAGGACGACTGAGTGAGGCCTCATTCCTCGTCTCTCGACCGGGTGTGTACTATGGACAGTGCTCAGAGATTTGCGGCGCTAACCACAGCTTTATACCTATTGTTGTTGAATCTTTACCTATTAAAGAATTTCTAGACTGATCTTCTGCCTCAGAAACCGCCTCACTAAGAAGCTATAGGACCAAGCGACAGCCTTTTAAGCTGTAGACAGGTGACCTCCAACCACCCTTAGTGGATGCCACAATTAGACCCCATACCATGATTTTCAATTTTATTTGCATCATGACTCATCTTCCTCGTATTCTCACCAACTAAAGTAGCTAAATACAGCAGCTTAAATGACCCATCCCCTAAAACCTACAAAGGTCTAAATAAATCCTGACCCTGACCTTGAGCTTAAATTTATTCAGCCAATTTGCCTCCCCCAACTTACTAGGCCTGCCATTAATTTTTATCGCCCTACTAGCCCCCTGATTAATATTCCCAACACCATGTAATCGCTGACTAACCAACCGCTTAGTAACCATACAAACATGATTTATTAACACATTCACTAAACAAATCTTTTCCCCCCTAAACACCCCAGGCCACAAGTGAGCCCTCATTCTAGCCTCACTAATAATTTTTCTGCTCGGAATAAATCTCCTAGGTCTTCTTCCTTACACATTCACCCCAACAACTCAACTATCACTCAACCTTGGTCTAGCAATTCCCCTATGGTTAGCAACCGTTGCAATTGGGTTTCGTAACCAACTCACTGCCTCCCTGGGCCACTTCCTCCCCGAAGGAACCCCCACACCTCTTATCCCAATTCTTATTATCATCGAAACTATTAGTCTATTTATCCGACCTATAGCCCTAGGGGTTCGACTCACAGCTAATCTGACCGCTGGACACCTCCTCATCCAACTTATCTCCTCAGCCACACTAGCCCTACTATTCTCCTCTCCCATAGTTTCAGCTTTAACCTTTATTACATTAATTTTATTAACCATACTAGAAATTGCAGTAGCAATAATTCAAGCATATGTTTTCGTTCTTCTCTTAAGCCTTTATCTCCAAGAAAATACTTAATGGCACACCAAGCTCACGCTTTCCACATAGTTGACCCTAGTCCTTGACCCCTCACAGGAGCAACAGCAGCATTTATGCTAACAACTGGCCTAGCCATGTGATTCCACTATAATACAACCTTAATCCTAACCCTAGGTCTTTCACTTATACTTCTTACTATATATCAATGATGACGAGATATCGTACGAGAAGGAACATTTCAAGGCCATCACACAATCCCAGTACAAAAAGGCCTGCGTTATGGTATAATCCTATTTATCACATCCGAAGTATTTTTCTTCATCGGATTTTTTTGGGCGTTCTACAATGCCAGCCTAGCACCCACATTCGAAATTGGAGAATGCTGGCCACCTACGGGAATTTCACCCCTTAACCCATTCGAGGTCCCCCTTTTAAACACTGCTGTCCTTTTAGCATCAGGTGTTTCAGTAACATGAGCCCACCATAGTATTATACAAGGAGACCGAAAAGAAGCCATTCAATCTCTAGCTTTAACTATTACCCTTGGTCTATATTTCACTGCCCTTCAAGCCATGGAATACTATGAAGCGCCATTCACCCTTGCTGACGGTATTTATGGATCAACATTTTTCGTGGCAACCGGATTCCATGGCCTCCACGTCATTATTGGCTCACTATTTCTTCTAACATGCCTCCTCCGACAAATCAATTACCACTTCACCACACATCATCACTTTGGATTTGAAGCAGCCGCATGATACTGACACTTTGTAGATGTCGTTTGACTTTTCCTTTATGTCTCAATCTACTGATGAGGCTCATAACTTTCTTAGTATAACTAGTACAAATGACTTCCAATTATTCAGTCTTGGTTAAATTCCAAGAGAAAGTAATGACCCCATATGTCTTAATTGCCTTTATTTTATCATCAATCTTAGCCCTCATTAGCTTTTGACTCCCATCGCTAAACCCAGACTCAGAGAAACTATCCCCATACGAATGTGGATTCGACCCTTTAGGCTCAGCACGACTCCCCTACTCAATACGATTTTTTTTAGTTGCTATTCTGTTTTTACTTTTCGACTTAGAAATTGCTCTTCTTCTTCCCACGCCATGGGCAGCCCAATTTAACCACCCAAATTTAGTAATTTTCTGGTCATCAATTATTCTTCTTCTTTTAACATTAGGATTTATTTACGAATGAGCCCAAGGAGGATTAGAATGAGCAGAATGAGGAGGTAGTCTAAAAAAGACAGCTGATTTCGACTTAGCAAATTATGGTTCAACCCCATACCCCCTCTCATGACTCTAACCCACGAATCCTGACTATTAGCCTCCACATTTTTTTTAGGCCTCCTAGGGCTCTCACTACACCGAGCTCACCTCTTATCCGCCCTTCTATGTTTAGAAAGCATAATACTATCTATCTTTGTAGCCTTAGGTCTATGAGCCTTAAAATTCTGCTTAATCTCACCCATAATATACCCTGTTATTATATTAACACTTTCTGCCTGTGAAGCAGGAGTTGGCCTAGCCTTAATAATTGCCACCGCACGAACCCACGGGACAGATAATTTAAATTCCTTAAACCTCCTACAATGTTAGTAATCTCCACCTCTCTTTCCATTTTACTCCTTTCAACCTGACTGACCCCTGCTAAGCGGTTGTGGGAAGTTATCACAGCCCAGTCATTAATTATTGCCATTGCATCTATGGTCTGGTTCTGCATTCAAAATAACGTTACTTTTCTTAATTCTTATTTCATCATCGATCAAATTTCGTCCCCCCTATTAATCCTCACTTGCTGATTGACAGCCCCAACTCTCCTGGCTAGCCAGAGCAAACTATCTAAAGAACCCATTTCACGACAACGAGCCTATATTTTTACAATTATTGTTCTTCAAATTACAACCCTTCTAGCATTTCTAGCAGACAATATACTACTATTCTTTATCTTATTTGAATCAACCATAATCCCAACTCTAATTATCATCACACGTTGAGGGGCCCAAAAAGAACGCATGCTAGCCGGAACATACCTACTCTTCTATACCCTATTTGGCTCAATAGCTCTGTTAACTGCCTTGTTATTTTTTCATGAGACATTTGGTACTTTATCAATCTCCCTAATTAAAGAATCCTCTAAAGAACTACACCCCTCAGCCTGTATATTAGCATGATGAACTGCCTGCTTTACAGCCTTTCTTGTAAAAATACCCCTGTATGGGGTCCACCTATGACTACCCAAAGCACACGTTGAAGCCCCCATTGCTGGCTCTATAATTTTAGCTGGAACTCTGCTAAAGCTGGGGGGATACGGAATCCTACGTATTAATGCTATTATTAACGACTCTTTCCTACAAACAGCAGCCCCATTAATTATCTTTTCAATATTTGGAGTCCTTTTATCAGCAGCACTTTGTTCTCGACAAACAGATTTAAAATCCCTTATTGCCTTCTCCTCAGTCAGTCACATAGGCTTAGTAATCGCAGCATCTCTATTAAAAACAGACTGAAGTATCGCCGGATCCCTTATCTTAATAATCTCTCACGGACTAGTGTCATCAGCTTTATTTTGTCTCGCAAATACCTCATATGAACGAACCCATACTCGAACGTTAGTAGTTCTACAAGGGAGTCAAATTATTCTTCCATTATCCGCAGCTTGATGGCTCATAGCTGCCCTTTTAAATATAGCCCTACCTCCCTCCCCTAATTTTATTGGGGAGATATCTATTCTCTCATCACTATTTCAATGATCAAATTTTACACTAATCATCATGGGCATTAGCATTCTATTTACCACTTCCTATTCCCTTTATATATTTTGATCTACCCAACGAGAATACCCCCCCCTCCACATTAAATTTATACCCCCCATTCATACACGAGAGCACATTCTGTTAGCCCTGCATATTATCCCAGCCTTACTTTTAACCATTAAACCAGGCCTCCTATTTTAAGTGAATATAGTTTAACAAAAACCCTAACTTGTGATTTTAGAAATGAGAGTTAACACCTCCCTATTCACCGAGTTTGATCGGATAAGCAAGAACTGCTAATTACTTTCTTCTACGGCTCGATTCCGTAGCAAACTCGACATGCTCATACTAAGTTAAATCTTCGTAAAAGCCATGAATTTGCTTATAGCACCGCTTTCATCATATATTCTAAGTATACTTATTCTAATAATCCCCCTTATAAACCCTAATTCTAGTGACTTCCATTTTAAAACCAAAACCGCTGTAAAAACAGCATTCTTTATTTCTACAATTCCCCTTCTTCTAATAATTAATGAAACCGCACAAACAATATCAATCTCATGAAAGTGATTCAATATTCTTTCAACCCCCATCAACTTAACTATTCAACTAGATCACTACTCAATTATTTTCATCCCTATTGCCCTCATAGTAACATGAAGCATTGTAGAGTATTCCCTATGGTATATACACAGTGACACCAAAATTCAGCTATTTTTTAAGTACTTATTAATTTTTCTGCTAGCTATAATACTCCTAGTTTCTGCCGGAAATTTTTTAATACTATTTATTGGGTGAGAAGGAGTAGGGATCATATCATACCTTCTCATTGGATGGTATTTTACTCGTAGTAACGCAGGGGCAGCCGCTCTACAAGCAGTTCTATATAATCGAATTGGAGATATCGGCTTCCTCTTCGCCTTATTTTGACTAATTTCTTCTTATGACTCAATTGATTTAAATTTCCTCTTTTCCATAAATCACTCCACCCCTCTACTCTTAGCCCTTATCATCGCCGCAGCAAGCAAATCTGCCCAATTTGGACTCCACCCTTGACTAGCATCAGCCATAGAAGGGCCTACCCCAGTATCAGCCTTACTTCACTCGAGCACAATAGTCGTTGCCGGCGTATTTCTTCTAATTCGAATTCACCCTATAATTGAAAATAACCACACAGCCCTCTCTACTTGCTTATGCCTAGGCGCAATTTCTACAGCATTTGCAGCAACATGTGCCCTAACACAAAACGATATTAAAAAGATTATTGCCTACTCCACATCTAGCCAACTAGGCTTAATAGTAGTGGCTATTGGACTAAATATGCCTCACCTAGCCTTTTTCCACATCTGCACCCACGCTTTCTTTAAAGCAATGCTCTTTTTATGCTCAGGTTCAATTATTCATAATCTAAATGATGAGCAAGATATCCGAAAAATAGGAGGCCTGCAAAAAACCCTCCCATTCACAACATCATGTGTGTCTGTCGGAAGCCTAGCACTCATAGGAACACCCTACTTAGCTGGATTCTTTTCAAAAGACGCTATTATTGAAGCTATCAATACTTCTGACGTTAATGCCTGAGCATTAGCACTAACTATTATCGCTACATCCTTTACAGCCGTTTATAGCCTTCGAGTTATCTATTTTGCATCCATACACCACCCCCGATTTAACTCAATCGTTTCCATCAATGAAAATAACCCCACAGTCATTAACCCAATTAAACGCCTAGCTTTTGGAAGCATTATTGCTGGCCTAATTATTAACCAAATTATCATCCCAACTTCACCAATAATTATAACCATACCCACCCCACTAAAAATTACAGCCCTTGTCGTGTCGGTTCTCGGCTTTATTATCGCTATAGACCTAGCCTCTATATCATGGACCAAAACCCCCAAAACATCCAACGCCTCCAAATCTATTAACACGTCGTTTTACCAAACTATTATTCATCGATTAATCCCCTCTTATATATTAAACTTTAGCTTACAAACATCATCTCACCTAATCGACACCCTCTGACTTGAAAAAATCGGGCCAAAAGGTTTAGCTGAATTACAACTGCCCCCAATTACAAAAAATCAAGAAACCCAACAGGGACTGATTAAAGTCTATTTAACCATCTTTGCATCCTCCACCTTAATATGTCTAATTATCTTACAGCTCGTAAGACACCCCCATAATGGCCCCGAACCACCTCTAGCACAGCGAATAACGTTAATAATAAAGCCCACCCCCCAATTAATAATAATCCTCCCCCCCAAGAAAATAATATGGAAACCCCAAATCAATCGCCAACATAAGCATCAAACCATTGATTATCTATACATATTGCTTTTGATCCTCCCCCGATTAGTCACCATAAACTTAATAACACTAAATAACCCACCAAATAAATTACTACACCCACACTCCCTCAAGCCTCAGGATAAGGCTCAGCTACCAAAGCCGCTGAATACGCAAACACTACCATTATCCCCCCCAAATAAACTAAAAATAGAACCAAAGACAAAAAAGAGGCCCCCCCATATATCAAAATTAAACACCCCACCCCAGCAGAAACCACCAACCCCAAAGCCGCATAATATGGCGAAGGATTTGAAGCTACAGCAAGAAACCCAGCTACCAACCCAACTTCGAACAAAAATATCATAATTCTTACAAGGATTTTAACCTAGACCCATAGCCTGAAAAGCTATTGTTGTATTCAACTACAAGAACTAATGGCCCCTGTTTTACGCAAAACTCACCCAATATTAAAAATTATTAACTCATCCTTCATCGATCTTCCAGCACCATCCAATTTGTCTTCATGGTGAAACTATGGCTCACTTCTGGGGGTCTGCCTTATCTTACAAATCGCCACCGGACTATTCTTGGCCATACACTATACAGCAGATACTTCAATAGCCTTCTCATCAGTAGCTCACATCTGCCGAGATGTAAACAACGGCTGACTCTTGCGAAACCTCCATGCAAACGGAGCCTCATTTTTCTTTATTTGCATTTACCTTCATATTGGACGGGGTATGTATTATGGATCTTTTCTGTTTAAAGAAACATGAAATATCGGCGTAATCCTACTGTTCCTAGTCATAGCAACAGCTTTTGTCGGGTATGTTCTCCCCTGAGGTCAAATATCCTTTTGAGGCGCCACTGTCATCACTAATCTTCTATCAGCCGCCCCCTATATCGGCACCGAATTAGTGCAATGAATTTGAGGCGGATTCTCAGTAGACAACGCCACACTGACTCGATTTTTTACGTTTCACTTTATTCTTCCCTTTATTATTGCGGGGGCTTCAATAATTCACCTCTTGTTCCTCCACCAAACAGGCTCATCTAACCCAACTGGACTCAACTCTAACCCAGACAAAATCCCTTTTCACGCCTACTACTCTTACAAAGACGCATTTGGATTCGCTTTTATGCTAGCCCTATTAGCTGCTTTATCCACGTTTGCCCCCAACATCCTCGGAGATCCTGACAATTTTACCCCAGCCAACCCTCTTGTAACCCCCCCTCACATTAAACCAGAATGATACTTTTTGTTTGCATACGCCATTCTTCGATCCATCCCCAACAAGCTAGGGGGAGTCTTAGCCCTTTTATTTTCTATTATAATCCTATTCCTTCTTCCAATCCTCCACACATCAAACCAACGTACCACCACCTTCCGACCTCTTGCCAAATTATTATTTTGAGCCCTAGTAGCAAACACAATAATCCTGACATGAATCGGAGGCCAGCCAGTAGAAGACCCATTTATTATAATTGGCCAGCTAGCATCAATTATCTACTTTTGCATCTTCATCTTACTTATTCCCGCCCTCGGGGTTTTAGAAAACAAACTATCCCGATTGAATTTTTAAGGCAGTTGCTAGTTGAACCTAAATACGCCAAGTAATGTATGATTAAGTACATACTATGTATAATAGAGCATACATTTACTTACCCCTGCATATCTTTACCTTAAATTAATACTATTGGACAATATTTCATTTATTATTGTTCTTATAACTCAGCAAAATACTGTTTTCAAACTTTCATTAATGATTTCATCAAAGATTAAATGTATGATTAAGTACATACTATGTATAATAGAGCATACATTTACTTACCCCATGCATATCTTTACCTTAAGTTAATGTATGATTAAGTACATACTATGTATAATAGAGCATACATTTACTTACCCCATGCATATCTTTACCTTAAGTTAATGTATGATTAAGTACATACTATGTATAATAGAGCATACATTTACTTACCCCATGCATATCTTTACCTTAAGTTAATGTATGATTAAGTACATACTATGTATAATAGAGCATACATTTACTTACCCCATGCATATCTTTACCTTAAGTTAATGTATGATTAAGTACATACTATGTATAATAGAGCATACATTTACTTACCCCATGCATATCTTTACCTTAAGTTAATGTATGATTAAGTACATACTATGTATAATAGAGCATACATTTACTTACCCCATGCATATCTTTACCTTAAGAATATTAAAGTTTACATGTGAAGAATAACATAAAATTAAGAATATATAAAAATGAACCCATTAAGACATATGTTCTCCTATGGCGGATTGATAATTAATGGTTATAAGACTAAAATGAAGTAAGAGCCTTCATCATTAACACTAGGCACAAATATCCATTATAATTAATTACCCACTTATTCTTAATAATTACATCCATGAATTAAGATATACTGTTTATTTATTGTACTAATCATGATTTATACCTTGAATATCGACCAAACAATAATATTATTTATTCAACAAACTATTAATAAACATAAAGACAAGTCAAATTTAGTCCAATTATATCATGTATCCTAATGTTGAATTGTGCCTTCTCTATCCCAGTTACCAAGAATATCATAATAATTAACCTTTCATAATCAATTACCATGGCCTTCTACATTAATCAAAAATGTTATAATAACCTTATATTCCTTTAACACATGAATATTGCCCTAAAACTTCCTGGAACTTCACCATCAAGACTTTGCTATTCCCCATTCGTACCTTAATGTGGCCTACATGACATCAAGGGCTTGGTAGCTGGTATTCTCCAACGGACCTACAACAAGAGTGGCCTTCCTCACCTTTCAAAAAGCATCTGACGGAACTGAATCTATGGACTCACTTAGGTTAATCGGGTTTAACTGGTTTCTAAAGAGCATCTCTCGATGCGGTCTGGTCCCTTTTGCTCCTTAATTGAGGCCTCCCCGCACGAGAGAGCATCAATGGATTTTTTAAAAAAACCTTTCACCTGGCATCTCTTAGTGGGGGAATTACATTTAACTAAGGTGGGCCTACTTAATGCACGCGTGGTATATCAGGCATAAGAGAATGATACCTATAGATGAATGCTTATTAGACATAGCAATATTTTTTCGTCTAGCTTAATTCACCCTATTTCTACTTTCCCCCCCCGGGAGTTCAATCATTAACAAAATATGACAAATGCAATGGTTTTACACCCTCAATAAATGGGAATTTCCTTGGACGCCGCCTACTTTCCCCTTTATATTTTTAGCAACCCCCCCCCCCCCCCCCCATAGATTTTACCATTAGTTTTCTCTTGTAACCCCCCCGGAACCAAGAGTACTTTGCGGTTTTTCTATGGGGGCCTATCGTAGCTCTCATAGATACCTTGTATCTATTACTAACTAGTTTTACTGAACCCCTCATCATATTTTTAGCCAACCCCCCCCCCCCCCCCCACAGATTTTACCATTAGTTTTCTCTTGTAACCCCCCGGAACCAAGAGTACTTTGCGGTTTTTCTATGGGGGCCTATCGTAGCTCTCATAGATACCTTGTATCTATTACTAACTAGTGTTTACTGGACCCCTCATCATATTTTTAGCCAACACCCCCCCCCCCCCCATTACCTCGCACGGTTTCCCCACAGATCTTAATCAAAAGTAGATCTTCTCTAAACCCAATGCTTCCACCACCACCAGTGCATGTATATACATATATTGTATGTACGCATACGTACATCACTTCGCACGGTTTCCCCACAGATCTTAATCAAAAGTAGATCTTCTCTAAACCCAATGCTTCCACCGCCACCAGTGCATGTATATACATATATTGTATGTACGCATACGTACATCACTTCGCACGGTTTCCCCACAGATCTTAATCAAAAGTAGATCTTCTCTAAACCCAATGCTTCCACCGCCACCAGTGCATGTATATACATATATTGTATGTACGCATACGTACATCACTTCGCACGGTTTCCCCACAGATCTTAATCAAAAGTAGATCTTCTCTAAACCCAATGCTTCCACCGCCACCAGTGCATGTATATACATATATTGTATGTACGCATACGTACATCACTTCGCACGGTTTCCCCACAGATCTTAATCAAAAGTAGATCTTCTCTAAACCCAATGCTTCCACCACCACCAGTGCATGTATATACATATATTGTATGTACGCATACGTACATCACTTCGCACGGTTTACCCACAGATCTTAATCAAAAGTAGATCTTCTCTAAACCCAATGCTTCCACCGCCACCAGTGCATGTATATACATATATTGTATGTACGCATACGTGCATCACTTCGCACGGTTTCCCCACAGATTAT